AGATCTCAACAGGAGAATCGGTGTTTTACTACCATCCACAAGTTTCGTGTTGGACGCCGCACTCATACTCGAAATTATAATCAAGGATTACTGTATCAACCACCATTTAATTCAAAGATACCCACTGAACCTTTTTTCAAATACAAAAGTAAAGTTCAGTATCTTCCCACGAATTAGTGAATTAGACACGAGCCTTTTGTACGGGTATAGAATAACAATAGAATAACAAAGGGCGAGTCAATCTTCAGAAATTTTATCGTAAATGTGAAATACTTATCTTAGAATACTTAACCAAAAAAAATGTGGGAGAGAGAAAAAAGATGCAGGGCCCTTTGTCTTTTTGGTTAATCAAACATGGGCTGCTTCATAGATCTTTGGGTTTTGATTACCAAGGAGTAGAGACTTTACAAATAAAACCCGAGGATTGGCATTCCATTGCTGTCATTTTATATGTATATGGATATAATTATCTACGTTCCCAATGTGCTTATGATGTAGCACCGGGCGGCCTGTTATCCAGTGTATATCATCTTACGAGAATAGAATATGGCATAGATCAACCGGAAGAAGTATGCATAAAAGTATTTGCCCAAAGGGGGAATCCTAGAATTCCGTCTGTTTTCTGGATTTGGAAAAGTGCAGATTTTCAAGAAAGAGAATCTTATGATATGTTGGGAATCTCTTATGATAATCATCCGCGTCTGAAACGTATCTTAATGCCCGAAAGTTGGATAGGATGGCCTTTACGGAAGGATTATATTGCTCCTAATTTTTATGAAATACAAGATGCTCATTGAATAATCAGAAACTAATCTTCACTTCTTTAACAACTATAACTTTAGATAGTTAAAGAAATGAAGTCTCATTCATATATTATGGATAAGATAAATAAAGAAAAAAGAGACAATACAATTATAGAGATTCATTAAGATCTTCTGATTTTGAAGATACTTTTGGGGGAGTAGCCCAGTCAATAGGATAAAACTCAAAGAGTTCATGATGCCGAACTATGTACCGCGTGCGTCATTTACATGAGGCTCCAGAAAGTCACATAGGAGGAAATGAATAAATAGAATATGAAAAGAAAGTAGAAAGGGGATCAGACAACCAACAAATTTATTTAGCTTTTGGAATATGTATGAAGTATTAACCTTGTATTTTCCATACTTTCTATATCAATTAATTTGTAGAATAGATACTCATACAAATTGCTCGTGTGCCAGGAACCAGATTTGAACTGGTGACACGAGGATTTTCAGTCCTCTGCTCTACCAGCTGAGCTATCCCGACCATGTCAATTAAAAGAAAGACGAAGGGGGCAAATCTATACTCTGGTGGAATTTCTTAAATCTTCAAAAAAACGACTTTGTAAGTTTCAGTATAGTACCAGTAATTAAATAATTAAATGAATTATTAATTATTCAAATTGAATATTCTATTAGGGTTCTTTTCTCAAAGATGTTCATTTGTACGTTTTTCCTATGCCAAGGCTTGGCATAGGAAAAAAATTTCCACTCAGATCCAAGCAGAATGAACGAGAAACATAACGAATTTTGAACCACTAATGAACGGAAAGGATAGGATAAATAATTAGGGAATCAAATGGGCCTTTTTGGGGATAGAGGGACTTGAACCCTCACGATTTTTAAAGTCGACGGATTTTCCTCTTACTATAAATTTCATTGTTGTCGATATTGACATGTAGAATGGGACTCTATCTTTATTCTCGTCCAATTAATCAATTCTTTCAGATTTTGATGGACTAAATGATTTGATCAATGAATATTCGATATCTTTTTTCAACTTAGAATTGATTCACAAGAATTCTTTTAATAAGAATTCTCAAAAAAATTAAAAGAAATACGGATTTGGGTTGTCAGTAATCATTTTGAGATAATATTTCAGTACGGATATGTTTATCTTTCATCCTTTCTGGAGTTTTGATGGAAGGATTCCTTTACTAACCCAACGCAGCCAACTCCATTTGTTAGAACAGCTTCCATTGAGTCTCTGCACCTATCCTATCTTTTTATTATCGCTTTCTGAACCCTTGTTTCTTTTGAAACATGATAAAACCGGATTTGGCTCAGGATTGCCCATTTTTAATTCCAGGGTTTCTCTGAATTTGAAAGTTATCGCTCGGTAGGTTTCCATACCAAGGCTCAATCCAATTATTAAGTCCGTAGCGTCTACCAATTTCGCCATATCCCCTTATTATGTTTTGTAATTAGGATATTAATATCCTAACGTTTTACTTTTTCTTTCAGTTATATTATGATGGGACTATTGAATTCATCAATTCAATATTGATCGATACATATTCTATATATAGACTATATTATATACTATTAATACTATTATAACTATTATAATATTCTACATATATAGTATCCTTACCCCTATATAGTATAAGTCTACGTATATATATATTTTACATATATTTTCCCGATATATATATATATCGGTTTTAGCGCGCAATTTTGCATACTTGAAGGGTCGATTCTTTTGTTTTCATCTTAGTTCTTATCTTTCCGAACGAAAACTAACTAAAAGGAAATTGAATTACTCTTATATTGAATAATTTAATAGCCATAACGAATCTAATGGTTATAACTAATAATTCCTTTTTTAATTCAAATTCAATTAAAAAAAATCTTACTATCTAATTAAAATATTGATTATTGATAATCATATATTTGATAAGATAAATAGATCAAATTATATATTGCTATATATAGCAATATATATATATATATTGTTATCTGAAGAGTTAATAGCTAAGATTGCAGTAGTTTACTAAATTCCTATGTGTGTAGAATTTATGTTATGCGAGCCCGCTTAGCTCAGAGGTTAGAGCATCGCATTTGTAATGTGGTGGTCATCGGTTCGACTCCGATAGCTGGCTTTTCTCCATCTGTTTGATTTGTCTTTTTTCCATAGTTGATAATGTGAAATCAAAGAAATTGAAAAGGCTTCTTCTACTTTTCTCAAAGAGCACCCTTCTATTATCTCATAAGAACTTCCAATTAAAAAAAATGGGAGTAGTTTAATTTATGTAGACCAAATCAATCAAGAAAAGAACTCTTACTTTATTATTCTTTTTATTTTAATAATTTTTTATTTTAATATAATATTTAATATTATTTAATTATTTAATTATTTAAGATTTTTTAGTATTTAATAGTCTTAAATAGTCTTAAATTAATTAAGTTTTATATTCTATAAAATTGAATATTTAATACTAATACAATAAAGTTACTAATACAATAAAGTATATATATATATATTAAGGCCGGGATATTGATAGAATTTATCTAATTAGTCTTTCGAATTATTCTTTGTAGTACAATATTTCAATAAATTTTGATTAATTTCAATTTTCAATTCTATTTTTCATTTTTATATTTATCATTTAGTTTAGTTTAATTTCATTTAGGTTTATGCAACTTCATAAGGAGTCTTTATGTCGCGTTACAGAGGGCCTCGTTTCAAAAAAATACGTCGTCTGGGGGCTTTACCGGGACTAACTACTAAAAATCCTAAAGCTGGAAATGATCTTAGAAACCAATTACACCTCGGTAAAAAATCTCAATATCGTATTCGTTTAGAAGAAAAACAAAAATTGCGCTTTCATTATGGTCTTACAGAACAACAATTACTTAAATACGTTCATATCGCCGGAAAAGCAAAAGGGTCAACAGGTCAAGTTTTACTACAATTGCTGGAAATGCGGTTGGATAACATCCTTTTTCGATTAGGTATAGCTTCGACTATTCCTCAAGCCCGCCAATTGGTTAACCATAGACATATTTTAGTTAATGGTGGTATAGTAGATATACCAAGTTATCGCTGCAAACCCCGCGATATTATTACAGTGAGAGATGAACAAAAATCTAAGTCTCTGGTTCAAAATTATCTTGATTCATCCTCCCATGAGGAATTGCCAAAACATTTGACTCTTCACCCATTCCAATATAAAGGATCAGTCAATGAAATACTAGATAGTAAATGGGTCAATTTGAAAATAAATGAATTGCTAGTTGTAGAATATTATTCTCGTCAGACTTAAACCTAACTAAAATTAAGAAGGATTCGGACAATTTTGCCCTCCCTTTACACCCATATAAAGAGTCTCAAGGTAAAGGATTTTATCTGAAGATTTTTTTACCATTCATGTATCATAGATTGATAGGGAGATTTTAATTCCTTGTCCATTCTTTTCTTTCTAGTTTTTTACATATTTTACATATTACAGAAATTGGGATTAGGAATAGCGAAACCACATCAAAGAAAGCCCTGTTGGAAGAAAGGTGTTATTGTTATTTACGATATTGCGGTCAATAACATTAATTAGGTGAAGGGTACGGAAAGAGAGGGATTCGAACCCTCGGTAAACAAAAGCCTACATAGCAGTTCCAATGCTACGCCTTGAACCGCTCGGCCATCTCTCCTACATAATGATAAAGTTTAATAAATCGAGTGAATAGTGATTCATATTAGGTTTTTGGATAAAAGCGTACACTCTATTTTAACTAAAAAAAATATAAAAACTTTGTCAAACCCTTAGTCGAGGCTGGAGAGATTAGATAATTTTGTGAGACAAACTGTTAAAAACAATAAATAAAGCTATCTATTCATGTTTATGAAGATGTTATTCCCGATTTTCTTTTCGAATTTTTATACCGGATTAAATCACTTAATTGGAACAAATCCACCGATTGATCCTTTTTTTTAGACTATCTTTAATGACTACCTTTAGACCATTATTCTATTTTCATACATCATAGAGCGATTATTCGATTCTTTCTCCTCTTTGGATCATAATCATAATTTAATCAAAACTTCTCGAATTATCCTACAGATTAGAATAATTTTGTTGATTCTTCAACTTTGATGAAATCGGAATATTTTCCGATATTCTTAATACTACTATATTTACATTTGAATGAAATCTAATCGTCTTCAAATATTTATTATTTTTTATTGATTCCTGCAAAAAAGAAACTATTTGAGTAGAAGTTTAATTTTAATGAGTCTGTTTTTATGTTATTTCGTACTGTCAAATTCCGCTGGTTGTGGGATTATTTTCTCACGAAGGTAATTCAAAGAAATTATAGAATGAATTTCTGTCTATGTCTAGATCTCGAATAAATGGAAATTTTATTGATAAGACCTTTTCGATTGTAGCCAATATTTTATTACGAATAATTCCGACAACTTCGGGCGAGAAAGAGGCATTCGCCTATTACAGAGATGGTGCGATTTGATTCTTTTTTATTTAGTTATTTTCTACTTTTCTTTCATTTTTAGAATTTAATTTTAATGAAATTATTTATATTTTTTAACGTTCTTAGGAGAAAGTTGGATTATAATTATATTATTCGGGATAGAAAGAAAAAAATTATTTCAAATAATTTTACGCTTGTTGAAGGTGAAGTTTGTAAATAAAGCAAGCCCTTCTGTCGTGTATCCCAGATTAATGCAACCTCAAATGCTTCAATTGTTGATAGAGTATTGAGCGAAAGGTTATACCTATGGTTGTGTTAGGTCAAACCTACTCCACTAGTACCAATAGGAGGCATAGAGGAAGAGGCACTACTACTCGGAATCAACAATAGTAAAACTTTGTTATAAATTATCCCTTTTTCTTATCAGGATCGGTACTAACAAGAATGGTTGGGACAACAAGCACCCATCTCGTTCGTGTTTTGGATACCCGTATAACCATCGAAAACTGTTGAAGTGACTAATTCCTGAAAATTAAGCGGCGTTTAAGACAAAAAAATTGCTGGAGTTACCCCTTATTTTATCTAGTATCAACATACTTGATTTAAGGAAAGAGCTTTTACAAAAGGGTTGGTTAGAGATTTCTTGTAAAAACACCAGCCCCACTCAGTTTATAATGAGAATATTTCAATCTTTTTTTATTCCATGTATTAGTCTTAGTCTCATTATGTACATAAAGGAGGAGCCGTATGAGATGAAAATCTCATGTACGGTTCTGAAACGGAGATTTTTTGAATCGAATGACGACCGTAACGGATGTCGGCTCAATCCGAAGGAAATTATGCGGAAGCTTTACAGAATTATTATGAAGCTATGCGACTAGAAATTGATCCCTATGATCGAAGTTATATACTCTATAACATAGGCCTTATCCACACAAGAAACGGAGAACATACAAAAGCTTTGGAATATTATTTTCGTGCACTAGAGCGAAACCCATTTTTACCACAAGCCTTTAATAATATGGCCGTAATCTGTCATTACGTGCGACTATCTCCACTATAGAAATAAAAGGAGAAAAAAGAGCAAATTTCTTAATAAATACTAGAAAAAAACTAGAAAAAAAAATAGGCTTTCTACATATGTATCGTCCAAAACAACGATTTTTATCAGCTGTAGCAAAGAAATAAACTTCATAAAATTTGAAGTATCAATATGAAGAGGTATGCCTAGATACTTTATTCGATGGATAAAAGATTTAATTGATAGAGGAAGCGCCGTAAAGATCAATTCGCGAGGTTTTGGGCCGATACAATTAAGAACTGCTTCTTTATGCCATGATATGAAATAAAGGAATCAACTTATGTAATATAGTTGATCCCCTAAGGTATTGAGCAGCGGTGTAGCATCAGATCCCAAAGATAGTAAGCCTTTTCCTTCTTATAAAGGAAAGTCTTTTTCAAGGATTCTATAAGAAATATATAAATATTATATATTATTTATATATTATATATATATATATATTAATATATATATATATATATATTAAACCGAGATAGTTACCTTTTTAGAAAACACTAATGATAGTGGAAATGCCTATACTTTATTTTATGAAGGCGGGAGAAAAGATAAAACTGATTAAATTAGTAAGCAAAATTCAAGTTTGAAACTCATAACCTCTTTTTCTTTTGGTTAACTCGAGAGAAAAAATGGGATAGATCCATGAGAAATCTCATTCAATTAAAATTAAATATGGTAAAAAAAAAAAGGACACCAAAAGAACTTGACCGTTGAGCCGTATGAGGTCGGAAACTCTCAAGTACGGTTCTAAGGGAAGGAATTTACCCCCTATTCCGACCGGGGAGAACAGGCCATTCGACAAGGAGATTCTGAAATTGCGGAGGCTTGGTTCGATCAAGCTGCCGAATATTGGAAACAAGCTCTAACGCTTACTCCGGGTAATTATATTGAAGCGCAGAATTGGTTGAAGATCACAAGGCGTTTCGAATAAGAACATTTTTTTTAGTTTATTCGAATTTATTAATTGCTTTAATTACTATATATTTTTTAATAGTATTTCGATTTAATATTATTTAGTTTTTAGAATTTTTTCTATTTGGTATAATCATACATTTGTTATAATTAATTATTTGTTGTATCTATCAATCAAATAAAAGGATCGTTTCTCTAGGAAGAACCAATCACAAAATTTCATTATATCCCTTCTCGTTCTATTTCGTCTGGTATTTCGTAGGTATAAATAATAAATATACA